GCTCGAGAATTGATGTGTATTCGAATCATAGGAGCTAGCAATCGTCGATATGCTCATATCGGTGACGTTATTGTTGCTGTGATCAAAGACGCAGTGCCAAATATGCCCCTAGCAAGATCAGAGGTGGTCAGAGCTGTAATTGTACGTACTTGTAAAGAACTCAAACGTGATAACGGTATGATAATACGATATGATGACAATGCTGCAGTTGTCATTGACCAAGAAGGAAACCCCAAAGGAACTCGAATTTTTGGTGCAATTGCCCGGGAATTGAGACAGTTAAATTTTACTAAAATAGTTTCATTAGCTCCGGAGGTATTGTAAGGTCTTCTAAAATAAGATAATACCATTGGTTATAGTAAAGTATTTGAAAGAAAGAGATTAAGAAATATATTCATAATTTTTAGTAGATTGTGTCTCACGCATATGCCTTTAATTTAAATTTAAATTCATAAACAAATAAGTAAAAAAAAATATGTTGATTATATCAAAATTGGGGATCACCAAGAAATTTAATTCACCATGGGTAGGGATATTATTGCTGACATAATAACTTCTATACGAAATGCTGATATGGATAGAAAAAGGGTGGTTCGAATAGCATATACTAATATCACTGAAAATATTGTTAAAATACTTTTACGAGAAGGTTTTATCGAAAACGTGAGAAAACATAAAGAAACCAAAAAAGATTTTTTGGTTTTAACCCTACGGCATAGAAGGAATAGGAAAAGGTCTTATATAAATTTTTTAAATTTAAAACGGATCAGCCGGCCTGGTCTCCGAATCTATTCGAACTACCAACGAATTCCTAGAATTTTAGGTGGGATGGGAATTGTAATTATTTCTACTTCTCGAGGTATAATGACAGACCGAGAGGCTCGACTAGAACGAATTGGTGGAGAAGTTTTGTGTTATATATGGTAATCCTTCTAATATACGAATTGGGTCCGAAACTTCTTATTTGTGAAAACAAAAAGAAAAGGGGCGGGTTGTCTAATATCGTTCCTCCTCCATCAATTGATACTTCAAGGAGGCTTTACCTGGAATGAAAGAACAAAAATGGATTCATGAAGGTTTAATTACTGAATCCCTTCCCAACGGTATGTTCCGGATTCGCTTAGATAATCAAGATATGATTCTAGGTTATGTTTCGGGAAAGATCCGACGTAGTTTTATACGGATACTACCAGGCGATAGAGTTAAAATTGAAGTAAGTCGTTATGATTCAACCAGAGGACGTATAATTTATCGACTTCGCAATAAGGATTCGAAAGATTAGGTGTTTTTATCAACTTCAACATTCCTTTCGTGAGAAGATGATTCAAGATAAAAAATTCCAAGAAACCTATTTTCTTCCAAAAACTAGATTCAGAATTAAAATGAGGAATGCCAAATATGAAAATAAGAGCTTCTGTTCGTAAAATTTGTGAAAAATGTCGACTAATCCGTAGGCGGGGACGAATTATAGTAATTTGTTCCAACCCAAGACATAAACAAAGACAAGGATAATCAGACTTGTTAAAACACCCGATGTAAAAGTAAAAAAGGTAAAAAAAGGGAGGGGTCCTTTTTGACACGAAATGGATATATCCATATATCTCTGACTCATATTTATGAGATGAAAAAATGGCAAAAAATATACCGAGAATTGGTTCACGTAAGAATGGACGTATTGGTTCACGTAAGAATACACGGAGAATACCAAAGGGGGTTATTCATGTTCAAGCAAGTTTCAATAATACTATTGTGACTGTTACAGATGTACGAGGTCGAGTGGTTTCTTGGTCCTCTGCCGGTACTTGTGGATTCAAGGGTACAAGAAGGGGTACGCCCTTTGCTGCTCAAACCGCAGCAGGAAATGCTATTCGTACAGTAGTGGATCAAGGTATGCAACGAGCAGAAGTCATGATAAAAGGACCGGGTCTCGGAAGAGACGCGGCATTACGCGCTATTCGCAGAAGTGGTATACTATTAACTTTTGTGCGGGATGTAACCCCTATGCCACATAATGGCTGTAGACCTCCGAAAAAGCGACGTGTGTAGAAATAAAAATTGAAGAGATTTCAAGATAAACAAGAGAAAAAAATGATTCAATTATTTGAATATTATTATGGTTCGAGAGAAAGTAACAGTATCTACTCGGACACTACAGTGGAAGTGTGTTGAATCAAAAGCAGACAATAAGCGTCTTTATTATGGACGCTTTATTCTGTCTCCACTTATGAAAGGTCAAGCGGACACAATTGGCATCGCGATGCGCAGAGCTTTGCTTGGAGAAATAGAAGGAACATGTATCACACGTGCAAAATCTGAGAAAATACCACACGAGTATTCTACCCTAGCGGGTATTCAAGAATCGGTACATGACATTTTAATGAATTTGAAAGAAATTGTATTGAGAAGTAATCTATACGGAACTTGCGACGCCTCTATTTGTGTCAGGGGTCCTGGATATGTAACTGCTCAAGATATAATCTTACCGCCTTATGTAGAAATC